ATGTTTAAAAAATTTCAAATATCATTTTTATTGTTTAGATTCATAGTTTTTATAATTATAATTATAATATTATTTATTTATAAGAATATAACATATATTTTAGAAATTCACTTATTAAGAATTAACACTTGTGAGTTTTCATTCTCTATAGTTTTTGATAAAGTTAGATTTATATTTGTTACTATTGTTATAATAATTTCAAGAAGAGTTTTTTTATTCTCTTGTGAATACATAAAAGAAGATATTTATTTTTATCGTTTTATATGAATTTTATTAAGATTTGTATTAAGAATATGTTTTTTAGTTTTTTCTGGTTCTTTATTATTTATATTAGTAGGTTGAGATGGGTTAGGAATTACATCATTTGCATTAATTATTTATTACCAAAGTAAAGATTCGTTAATTGCTGGATTTCACACAATATTAATTAATCGAATTGGAGATGTTTTTATTGTTGTTTCTTTTTTTCTTTTTGTTTTTTTAGGGCATTTTTATTATTTTCCTATATGTTCTTCTGCAGTAACATTGATAATGATATTATCAATTGCTAGATTAACTAAAAGTGCTCAATATCCTTTTAGTAGTTGATTACCTGCTGCAATAGCAGCTCCTACACCTGTAAGTGCACTTGTTCACTCAAGAACATTAGTTACTGCTGGTATTTTTTTAATTATTCGTTTAAGAATAATTATTCCTATAACTTTTGAACTCAGTAATATATTATTATTATTAGGTGCAATTACTTGTTTATTAGGAGGTACTGCGGCCATTTATGAGTTTGATTTAAAAAAAATTATTGCATTATCAACTTTAAGACAATTAGGATTAATAGTATTTACTTTAGGAATAGGGTTAACTAATATTACTTTATTTCATTTATTTATACATGCACTTTTTAAAGCATTACTATTTTTGGCAGCTGGTTCTGTACTTTTAATATCTTTTGGTGTTCAAGATATACGTCTTTTAGGTGGAATTTCGAATTCTGCTCCATTTGGGATTATTATTTTTAATATTAGAAGATTTTGTCTTATAGGAGCTCCTTTTTTAAGAGCATTTTATTCGAAACATATAATTTTAGAGAAAATAATATTTAGGTCAATGAATATTCTATCTTTGTTAATAATTTCATTTGCTACTATTATAACTGCAATATATACTACTCGTATAATAAAAAGATTAGTTTGAGGAAAAGCTAATATCAATTTGATTTTAAAAAATTCTTCAAGAATTTATTTTTCTATAATTATATTATCATTTTTTTCAATTATTTCAGGAAAATATTTGTGAAGACTTGAAAATTGGTTTCTAGAGTATGTTTTTATTCCTAATTATTTAGGTTTTTTAATTAATTTTTTTATAGTAGTGGGAATTTTATTAGGAATAGTAGTATCAGTTAGTAACTCGTTTATATGATCAACTATATTCTTTTTAGCACCTTTTTATATTTATTCGGGAAAAATTTTAAATCCTTTTTTAAAAAATATATATTTTTTAGATTACGGATGATTAGAATCACTTAGAAAAATCGATCATATCAGAAAAATCTCTAGAGATTTTTCTAATAAGTTTTTTTCTTGACCTATATATATAAACAGTTTTTTTCGGTCATTTATTTTATTAATAATAATTTTTATTTATGTTATGAATTACTAGAGTTTTTACTATTGTGTGTGTGTTGATTGCTGTTGCATTTTATACTTTATATGAACGAAAAATTTTAGGATATATTCAAATTCGTAAAGGTCCTAAATCAGTTGGTATTTTAGGAATTCTTCAACCATTTGCTGATGCAATTAAATTATTTTTAAATGAAATAATTCTTCCTATAAAAAGTAATAAAATATTATTTATAATTGCTCCTATTATAGGATTTAGATTAGCTTTATTTCTTTGAATAATTTACCCTAGTATTTATACTATTAAATTTATTAGATTTAGATTATTAATTTTTCTTTGTATTTCATCAATTAATGTATATTGTATTATACTTGCTGGTTGAACTTCAAATTCAAAATATGCATTTTTAGGAGCACTACGGGCGAGTGCTCAAACAATTTCTTATGAAGTAAGAATATTATTTATTTTAATTGTTCCTGTTTTATTAATTTTTGAAACCAATATAGAAATAGCTTTAACAAGTTATTCAACTATATTTCTAATATTTCCATTATTATTAGTGTGATTTACAACAACATTGGCAGAAACTAATCGAGCACCTTTTGATTTTGCTGAAGGAGAATCCGAATTAGTTTCTGGATTTAATGTTGAATATGGTGGTGGTTTATTTGCATTATTATTTTTAGCAGAATATGCTAATATTATTTTTATATCTACAATATCTGCAATTTGATTTTTATATAATAATAATTCAATTTTATTTGTATTAACAATTGTTTTTTTTTCAACTTTTTATTTATTTGCTCGTGGAGCATACCCACGTCATCGATATGATTTATTAATAATATTATGTTGAAAATCATTTTTACCTTTTGGAATTTGTATATTGTTTTTATGTTTATTATAATAATTAATTTTTAATATTTTACATATATTAATATTATTAATTTTTTTTATATCGTTAATATTTGTTGTTTTTTTAATTTTTTCTTATCTGTTTAATAAAAAATATATTTTAAGTTCATTAATTATTCTTGAAGGGATAATATTAATAAGAATAGTTTTTATAGTGTTTTCACTAATAAGTAGATATGAATCTATGTATATATTTTTAATAGTATTAACTTTTGCTGCATGTGAGGCAGCAATAGGGTTATCTTTATTAGTATCTTTTTTACGCTTACGTGGAAATAACATACTTATTGCACTTGTGCACTTTGCTAAAAATTCGTGAATTTGTTAACTTACCCAGACCTATAAGATTTTCTGTTTGATGAAATGGAGGATCTATTTTAGGAATATTATTAATTATACAAATTTTAACTGGTTTTTTTCTTTCAATACATTATACATCAGATATTAGAAATACTTTTTCTTCTATTGTTCACATTATACGAGATGTTCCAATAGGGTGAGAGTTTCGTTTTTTACATGCAAATGGTGCTAGATTTTTTTTTTTATTTATTTATTTTCATATTGGACGTAGATTATATTATCAATCATATTTAACTCAACCACGAACATGAATAGTTGGAGTGACAATTTTTTTAATTAGAATAGCTACTGCTTTTCTAGGGTATGTACTACCTTGAGGGCAAATATCTTTTTGAGGGGCCACTGTAATTACTAATTTAATATCTGCTATTCCTTATTTTGGTCCAAGTTTAGTTGAGTGAATTTGAGGTAGATTTTCAGTTGGTCAACCAACATTAACGCGATTTTTTAGGTTACATTTTATTTTACCTTTTTTAATTGTAGCATTATCTGCTGTCCATATAATTTTTCTTCATGAAAAAGGTAGTTCTAATCCTTTAGGAGATTTAAATCATTCAGGAAAAATTCCTTTTAATCCATATTTTACTTGAAAAGATATTGTTGGGTTTGTTCTTGTATTTTTTTTTGTTTGTTTTATTGTCTTTTTTTTTCCAAATGCACTTGGAGATCCTGAAAATTTTTCAATAGCAAATTTTAAAGTTACCCCAACACACATTCAACCTGAATGATATTTTTTATTTGCTTATGCAATTTTACGTTCAATTCCTAGAAAATTAGGTGGAGTAGTTGCTTTAGTAATATCAATTTTTATTTTATATTTTTTACCTGTAGGTATATTTAAATATTCTTTTACAGGTAGTTTTTGTTTTATTTTTCAAATAGTTTATTGGGTTTTAATTTCGGTGTTTATTTTATTAACTTGATTAGGAGCATGCCCTATTGAAGAACCTTATATAATATTAGCGGTTCCATGTACTTTCTTGTATTTTTTTTTGTTTATTTGTTTAATTATTATTCCAATTTTTTGAAAAAAAATTTATATTATTTAGTTTATTAAAATATTGACTTGTCAAGTCAAAGATACTACACTGGTAATAATATAGTTGTTTAGTTAAAACTAGTTTATAAAAAATATTTGATTGCAAATCAAACGAAGATATATCGTTTTTAACAAATAGCTTATTTAAAGCATAGTGCTGAAGATACTAAAAAGATATTATCTTTGTTAAATAAGATATTGAGGTCAGAAGCTTTTATTTGATCCTGCATCACCTATTCAAGAAGAAATAATTTTGTTTCATGATCATGCAATAGTACTATTATTAGGTATTTTTAGTTTTGTTGCATTTTTAGGATTAAAATTAATTTTGAATAAGTTTTCTTCACGGAATATATTAGAAGCTCAAACTCTTGAAACAATTTGAACAATTATTCCTGCATTACTTTTAGTGTGATTAGCATTTCCTAGATTACGATTATTATATTTATTAGATGAACAATCAAAAACGGATATAATTATAAAAAGAACAGGCCATCAATGATATTGATCTTATGAGATCCCTTCATCAGAATCTTTTGATTCTTATATAATTTCAAATTTAGGTGATTATTCATTGTTGGAAGTTGATAATCGGGTTGTACTTCCCTATAATACTAATACTACTGTAATTACTACATCTGCTGATGTGTTGCATGCATTTACAATTCCTTCAGTTGGAATAAAAATAGATTCTGTTCCTGGACGATTAAATTCAATAAATATATTTTTAAATTGACCTGGGGTTTATTATGGGCAATGTTCAGAAATTTGTGGTGCAAACCACTCATTTATACCTATTGTAGTAGAAGCTATTAGTGCGCAAGATTTCTTTTTTGAAAGTGCCTGCACAAAAGATTGTAAATCTTTCATTGATTATTAATAAATCTCAAAATATTAGGTTAATATTAAACCTTTGATCTTCAAAGTCAACAATCAATCATATGATATTTTGTTTTTGTGTTTTTTGTAATATAATTATTATTATTACCTTCCAAGTAATTTATCTCGCAAGAGCTTAAAAATAAGTTATATTAAACTATGGGTTTGTGGAACCTAAAAAATAAAAAAAAATTTTTTGAGATTTTTTCCTTGGAAAATCTCTAAGAAACTCAAACTTTCTTGTGCCAAACACTGAAGGAAATTGGAAAAAAATTCTTCTAAGACTCTTAAAATCTTTGCATATTATCTGCCACAAAAAAAAAGCGGTTTATTTTCTTCTATAGAAAGAATAATATATATTATACAACATACAATAACAATTATTAAAAAGATCATTAATCCTGAAGTTGGTCTCAATTGAGGGATTTTAAAAGTCACTAGAGTGATTAATTTAATTAACAGTTAAATGCATTTAATAATGCTTCAATTAAAAGGATGTTCATTACTATAAAGTTTTAAAAGTAATGTAAAAATATATGCTTGAATAAAACAAACAAAAACTTCAAATATATTATAACCTACAGAAATTAATATTACCAAGGATATCCTTGAGAAATTTAACGTTGATAAAACATTTGCAATTAAAGATAAAACAATATGACCTGCACTAATATTAGCAATTAAACGTACTGTTAAAGTTAATGGACGAATTAGAATTGAAATTGATTCAATTATAACTAAAAAAGGTACTAACATTATAGGTGCCCCACTAGGTACTAAGTGTGCTAATGATTTTTTAAAAGAGTAAAAATAACCACTTATTAATAAAAATATTCATATAATTAGTGCTAATGAAGAAGCATATCATAATGATCTTGTTATTCTGTAAGTAAACGGAGTTAAACCTAATAAATTTATATTAATTAATATAAAAAAAATATTAATAATTATTAAACCCATTGGTAAAATTTTTTTATTACCTTGGCCTAAGGGAATTAAAGATTTTACTAGTGTTGTATTTGATGAGTAATAAAAAGTTTTATTAAAATAAAATAATGATAGAATTAGTGTTATTATTCAAGAATATATACTAATGCATCCATCTAAAGATGAAAATAAATCGGTAAAAATTTTTACTAGAAATAATCTATTTTAAGGTCGAAACTTAATGCAATAATATCGCTTTAGTAAAAAAAACATTTTTATCTTGAAAAGATAATGTGGAACACTTCAAAAAAAGAGACAACTTCAGTTACCTCTACTATGTTACGACTTGTCTCCTTTAAAGGAAATAAGGAGAATGACGGGCGATTTGTGCACAAATCAAAAAAAATTCATATTATATATATTTTTATATTACTTTTAAGTCCATCTTAAAAAAAGTTATTGATTTTTTATCCGAAAAAAATAAATATTGTAACTCACCTTAGGACTTTAATATATGCTACACTATGACCTGTTATTAAAAATTAAATATTTTTTAAGATTTTTCCTTAAGAGAAATCACAACGGCAATATATAAGCTGTAAATTAAAGTTGAATCACTTGAGGGTTATCAATTATCTGGTAAGTTCCCCTAAAAATTTGATTTACCGCCATAATTTTTAAGTTTTAATAATAATTATTTTAGTGCTTAGATAAAAAGATGAGTTCTAAAATAATAGGGTATCTAATCCTAGTTTTTTATTAAGAATTTTTTTAAAAATTTTAAAAATAGTTAATGATTTTTTTATATTTTACTAAAGAAAAAAATCTTTTTTTTAAAAAAAATATCTAAAAAAAATCTGAACATTAGGTATGACCGCGACTGCTGGCACCCAATTGGTCTGTTTAATAAAAGAGAACTGAATTTTTCTTTTGAAAATAGTTCAATACTACTAACTGGATTAAAATAAAAAATTCCATGATAGTTCATCATTAATTAATTTTTTCATTAAATTAAAGTGTCTTTTAAGAGAGAAAATCTTATTTGAGTTATGAGCCCAAAAGCTTAAAAAATAGCTTATCTTAAAATACTGATATTCAATCAATTGCTCCTTCATTTCATTCATGAAATAAACCAACTAATAAAATAACTAAAAAAATAAATAGTCTGATTTTTATAAATAATGATAGTATAATTGTTGTAATAGAAATAATAGGAAATAATAATCTAATTTCAATATCAAAAATTAAAAATAAGATTACTAAAATAAAAAAACGTAATGAAAAAGGAGTGCGTATTTCTCTTAAAGGTTCAAATCCACATTCAAAAGCTGATTGTTTTTCTATGTTATTATTTATATAAAATAATATTAAATATATAATAACTATAATTATCCTAATAAATAATATAATAATAAATAAATTTAATATTTTTTTGTGGAGTACACTTCCAATTTAGATTTTCAAAATCCAATTTTTAACAAAAATGAAAAAAAATATTGAAGCTGCTAACTTTAATAAGGGGATTAATCTCCTTTTTTCTATATTATTTAGAATATTGTTTGGGATATTAGCAATTTTTTTAATTAACTCTTGAATAGTTACTTTTTGTTCTATTATGTTTATAGTTTTTATTTCAATATTAAGATTTAATCAATATTTTTCTAATATTATAAATTATATTTTTTTATATAATAATATTAGATTATTGTTAGTTTTTTTGAGAATTTTGTTAGTAGGGTTATGCTTTATTTCAACCCCAGAAAACAAAAAACCTTTATATATAATGTGTTTACTTTCATTATTATTTATTTTAATTATTGTATTTTCAGTAAATAATGTTTTATTATTTTATATTTTTTTTGAGGCCTCCCTTATTCCAACTTTATTGTTAATTATTAGTTGAGGATATCAACCTGAACGTTTACAAGCAGGGTCTTATATGATACTATATACTGTTTGTGCATCATTACCTTTATTAATAATTTTACTTTATTGATCATATAACGAAGGAAGATTTATAATATATTTAAGAATATCATATGATAATTTTTATAAAACAATAAGTTTTTTTGTATATTTAGCTTTTTTAGTAAAACTACCTATGTATACTTGTCATTTATGACTTCCAAAAGCTCACGTAGAAGCATCTTTAGCAGGAAGAATAATTCTTGCAGGAATTTTATTAAAACTTGGAGGTTATGGGTTAATTCAAATAAATTATATTTTTAATATTAGAGGTGATAAATCAATTTTTTTAATTTTTATTATAAGACTAAGAATTTGAGGTGGGTTATTAGCAAGGTTAATATGTTTACGACAAGTTGATATAAAAGCTTTTATTGCTTATTCTTCTATTGGGCATATAGCTTTAGTTATTGTTGGGATTTTAAATGATCAAGTGTGAGGGATTTTAAGTTCAATTATTACAATATATGCGCATGGGCTATGTTCATCTGCTATATTTTGTATTGCTTATTATTCATATATAAAAGTTCGTAGTCGAAGATTAATGCATATAAAAGGATTATTACAAATTTATCCTATATTGTCTTTTTTTTGATTTTTTTTATGTTCCATTAATATAGCAGTTCCTCCAACATTAAATTTATTAGGTGAAATATTTATTATTCCAAGATTATGATCTTTATCTATTATATTTATTTTTGTAATAGGATTAATAATTTTTTTTAGAGGTGTATATAATATATACTTATATACAAGCATTAATCATGGAGTTTATTCAAAATATATACTTTATAGTACCCCAATAAATAAATTTCAATATGTATCTTTGATAATACATATATTTCCTATAATTCTTTTTCTAAAATTAGAATTATTTTTTTTTCAGAAAAAATATATCGTTGAATTACAAAATCAATGCTTTAGTGTGTTAAGCTATTCTGAAATGAACCTCATCAATAAATTCTTACATATAAAAATAATCATACTACATCAACGAAATGTCAGTATCAAGCTGCTGCTAAAAACCCAACATGATGGTTTTTATTAAAATGAAAATTTTTCAATCGAATAAAACAAACAATTAAAAATGTTGCTCCAACTGCTACATGAGTACCGTGAAATCCTGTTGCTATAAAAAAACATGAACCATAAATTCCATCTGAAATAGAAAATATAGTTTCAGAATATTCTCCATATTGTAGAAATAAAAAATACACACCTAATAAAATAGTAATAAATAATCCTTGTATAGCTGATTTATAATTTCCTTCTTCAATTGAATGATGAACCCATGTAATTGATACTCCTGATAATAACAATACTGATGTATTTAATAAAGGGACTTGAAATGCTTGTAATGTATAAATTCCTGTTGGAGGTCAATGAGCTCCAATTTCTACAGATGGTGCTAATCTTGAGTGAAAATATGCTCAAAAAAACGCAAAAAAGAAACAAACTTCAGATAAAATAAATAATATAATTCCAATTTTTAATCCTTTTATTACTAGTTTATTGTGAAATCCTTGATAAGTAGATTCTCGAACAACGTCTCGTCATCATAAAAATGAAATAATTGATGTAGTAATTAATCCTAAAATTAATAATGAAATGTTTGATGAACGTATATAATTAATTAACCCAATTGGTATTGAAAAAATTCTAAATGAGATAAGAATAGGTCATGGACTAAATTCTACTAAATGAAAAGGTTGTCGTATTAATATAATAATACATATTATTTTTTAGTTATATTTTTTTAAAAACAATCGCCGGTTGAACGGGAATCATTGATGTTGATTAATAAAAGATTTTTCTTATTGTTTAATTAACTCTTCTAATTTATTATTTTTTTTTGTTTGTTTAATTAGTCCTGTTATTAGGTTAAGTTCAAGTGATTGAGTATTCAGGTGAATTGGGATAGAAGTAGGAATAATTAGATTATTTCCATTATTAATGATAAATTATTTTTCTTCTTCAAAAGAATCTATAATAAAATATTTTTTAATTCAAAGATTGGCTAGTGTTATAATATTTATTAGTGGAATTATTTTTTTTAATAATATTGAACAAATAAATATAATTAGTTATTTATTTTTAATAAGTCTTAGTTTAAAACTTGGAATTTTTCCAGGACATTTTTGGGTCCCAAGATTAGTTAATTCTTTAAGATGAGTTAGAAATATAATACTTTTAGGCCCTTTAAAAATTGCTCCAATAGGATTTTTAAGAATATTAGTTTTAAACAATAATATAATATTTGTAGTTATTATTTTAGGAGTTTTTAGAGCAATTATTGGATCTATTTTAGGGAATAATCAAACATCAATTCGTTCAATAATTGGATCTTCATCTATTTCACATTCAGGTTGAATGTGTGTTGGGGTAAGATTTGGGTATATTTGAGGTTATATATTAGTATATTTAATTATTTTAATGTTTATATTTTTAAGATTACATATATTAGATTATTTATCTTTTAGTGTAATATTGTTGTCTTTGAGTGGATTACCTCCTTTTATTATATTTTTAATAAAAATAAAAGTTTTATTATATTCTTTATTTTCACTTGAATATATTATTTTTGTTATATTAATTTTAAGTTCAATTATTAGTTTAAATTTCTATTTAAAATTTTTTTATTCTTATTTTTTAACAAAAAAGTGAAATTCAAAATTTCTATTTAGTATTTTTTGTTTTTTAAATTTATTAGGAATTACTTTTTCATGTTTTTTTGAATGCAATTTGCAATAAACTTTTAATTTATTTAATCATTTTTTATGATCTTGCGTTGACTTTTTTCAACAAACCATAAAGATATTGGTACTTTATATATAATTTTTGGGATTTGATGTGGTCTAGTTGGTACTGGATTATCATTATTAATTCGTTTAGAATTAGGTACTACTCTTGTTTTGATAGATGAACACTTTTATAATGTTATTGTTACGGCTCATGCTTTTATTATAATTTTTTTTATAGTTATACCTATAATAATTGGTGGATTTGGTAATTGAATAATTCCTTTATTAATTGGTGCTCCTGATATAAGTTTTCCTCGAATAAATAATATATCATTTTGATTACTTCCACCTTCTTTTATTTTATTATTAATTTCTAGTATAGTTGAAGGTGGGGTAGGTACGGGTTGAACTGTATACCCTCCTTTAAGTGGTCCTATTGCTCATGGTGGTGCTTCTGTAGATTTGGCTATTTTTTCTTTACATTTAGCAGGAATAAGTTCAATTTTAGGTGCTATTAATTTTATTACTACAATTTTTAATATACGTGCTCCTGGAATTACAATAGAACGTTTATCATTATTTGTATGATCTGTGTTGGTTACAGCATTTTTACTTTTATTATCTTTACCTGTTTTAGCTGGGGCTATTACAATATTATTAACTGATCGAAATTTTAATACTAGTTTTTTTGATCCTGCTGGGGGAGGAGATCCTATTTTATATCAACATTTATTTTGATTCTTTGGTCATCCAGAAGTATATATTTTAATTTTACCAGGATTTGGAATAGTTTCTCATATTTTAAGAAATTTTGTTAGAAAACCTGCTTTTGGAACTTTAGGGATAATTTATGCTATAGTATCTATTGGAATTTTAGGGTTTATTGTGTGAGCTCATCATATATTTACAGTTGGAATAGATGTTGATACTCGTGCATACTTTACTGCTGCTACTATAATTATTGCAGTTCCGACAGGAATTAAAATTTTTAGATGACTTATAACTTTATATGGAAGTCATTGTTATTTTAGTGCTTCAATATATTGGGTTTTAGGGTTTATTTTTTTGTTTACACTTGGTGGTTTAACAGGTATTGTTTTATCTAATTCATCTTTAGATATTATATTACATGATACATATTATGTAGTTGCTCATTTTCATTATGTGTTATCTATAGGTGCAGTATTTGCATTGTTTGCTGGTTTTGTATATTGATTTCCTGTAATAACTGGTTATACTCTTCATGAAGGAGCAGCTAAAGCTCATTTTTTTGTTATATTTTTTGCGGTTAATTTAACTTTTTTTCCTCAACATTTTTTAGGGTTATCAGGAATACCTCGTCGTTATGTTGATTACCCTGATACTTATTATAAGTGAAATCAGATTTCATCATTTGGTTCACTTTTTTCTATTATTGCTGTAATTATATTTGTTTTTATTGTTTGAGAAGCTTTTATTGTAGAACGTAGTTCACTATTTTCTATTGCTCCTAGAATAAGACGAGAATGAGATTTATTTTTACCTCCTGACTTTCACTCAAATAGTGAAACTTCAGTTTCTCCTTTTTAAGAAAATAAAGTACTAAGTATTTCTTGTTTACAATAAGAAGGTCTAATTTTTAGTATTTTCAATTTTATTAATTAATTAAATTATAATAATATAAATAGATATATTTTTTTACATTTTTATTATTACCTTTTGTATAAGTGTTTAATGAAAAAATTTTAAATAATTTTTCCCGAAATTACTAGGTAAGTAAATTAAAAATTTTTACGTTGTATAGTATATATATTATTTATTTACAGGAATGAAAAATTTTCATTAGTAATGATAACTGGATTTTTAGTAAAAGTATTTAGTACTTAAATCAATTAAAAAGTATTTAGATTTTTTAGAAAAAGAATTATAAGTTGATTATTTATTATATAAAATAATTTTTTAATAATTAATGTAAATTAAAATAATTTTTTATTTATATCTTTTTTTTATTAAAAAATATAATCATATTATAATTTGTATTTTTTTTGTTAAAATTAGTAGAAAAGTAAAATTTTTTTAGGAATTCGGCAAAATTATTTCAACTGTTTATCAAAAACATAGTTTAAGGAAATAATCTTAAATGTATTCTGCCCAATGATTTTTTTTTAATGGCCGCAGTACCTTGACTGTGCTAAGGTAGCATAATCAATTGGCTTCTAATTAAAGTCTGGAATGAAAGGAAAAATGAAGTAATTCTGTCTTAAAAAATTTTTTTTAAATTTATTTAAATGATGAAAATATCATTTTTTAGAAAAAAGACGAGAAGACCCTTAGAGTTTTTATTATTTTTTTTGTTGGGGCGACAAGTAAACAATTTGAACTTTACTAATTTTTTTTAAATCGATTTTAATAATAAGATTAATTAAACTACCTTAGGGATAACAGCATTATATTATATATGATTGTGACCTCGATGTTGGACTAGGAACTTTATGGCTAGCCGTCATAAAAGATTTGTTCTGTTCGAACAATTTTATCCTACATGATCTGAGTTCAGACCGGCGTAAGCCAGGTCAGTTTCTATCTTTTATTTTAATGTTTTTAGTACGAAAGGATCGGAATATTTTTTTTAACTTGGCAGATAAATGCAATTAATTTAGAATTAATTTATGTCCTCTTAGGATTGTTGGTAATATAATTTATTTAAGAATATTTAGTTTGCATCTAAAAAGAAGTTTATCTTTTTACCAATTAATCAAAAATAGTTTATAAAAACATTAACTTTGGGAGTTAATAAATAGATCTTTTCTATTTTTGAATATTTATTCTTTATTTATATTGGTTTCTGTTTTTTTAATGGTTAGATTTATTTCTTCTTCTCCTGTATCATTAGGTATTTCTTTATTTTTTACGAGAGTTTTTGTGGTAATATTAATAAGAATTTTTTTTAATATATGATATAGATATATTTTATTTTTAGTATATATTGGTGGGTTGTTGGTCTTATTTATTTATATATGTATAATAAGTACTAATGAAAAATTTCATTTTAAATTAGTAATTTTATATTTTTTACCTGTTTTTTTTTGTTTACAAAAATTTGATATAATTGAATCAAAATTTATAGGGTACTCATGTTACGAAAGTTCATATTATATGAGAATATCTATATTTTTAGGATTAGTAGTAGTTTTATTTATTACTTTACTTAGTATTTTACGTATTTTAAGAGTAAAAAAAATTTTGT